TTTTAACTTTGAAAAAGCAGGGTTGGGGAAAAAGATTAGGAGCTTTTAATACTGGGGCCTAGGTTATTTATTGGTAAACAGTTTTTGTAATTTTTATGTATTATATATATATATATATATATATATATATATATATATATATATATATATATATATAWATTATGGTGGGGTATGTTAACGTCTACAACTTTGTTAACTTTTGGATGTTTGGTCGAGTTCTCCTTGGTTTCGGGGTTTGACAAGGATACAGGATTCTCTGAGCATAGGGGGTAAGGGGGTTTGTCGAGTGTAAACCAAAGGGGGTATATAGTATAAGTGTGTGTTGATGTAGAAGTATTTATGTACTTAAAGTAAGTTATGTGGTTCTTGAATTATGTCATTCAAGAATTAACCTATATTCTTTACGTACAGTTAATAAATGTTCTACCTCAGTTTATTATATTCTTGCTGTAAAATGTGGAGACGAGCCAAACCTAAAATAAAAAACCCTATGCATTTAGGAGGATACTTCGTATGTGGGGTAATGAGTTATATGTATTACACCATTCAATCATGCCAGGACAAGCAATTTAAGTGGAATTTCCAATTATATACCTGAAATAGGAACCAGATGCCGTTGACGGCCCATATTATGAAACCCTACAATTATTGTCCCTGACTTCTTGCAGTTTAAGTTTTTATATAAATCCGTTGGTAACCTTCATTATATTTATATTATTTTAAAATTTTAGTTAATTATGCGATAGGAAATTTTTGAAAGCAAGTTATGGGGATTAATAGGTTAATGTACTAATACATTAATGTAATATTATGCATAATATGTACTATACCATACGCAGTTATCAGAAGATAGTTTAATTTAGAATTCTGGCTTTGGGAGCCAGAGGTGGGAGTTAAAATCTCTCTTTTCTGGCACTAGGGAGGAGTTTAACCTCCGATCTTCGGATTACAAGACCGATGCTTTTAGGCTAAGCTACTAGGGCAAGCTCATTTTAATGCTTTGTTTTCTAATAATCCAGCTATGGGGATAAGAATTAGAAATAGTGCAAAGTAAAGGACGGATGCGATTTGTCCAATAATGATGAATGGGTGTTCTACTGGTATGCCTCCGATTCATGTGAGGATGGCCATGTCTGCAACTAGGGTTCAGAAAAGGAATTGTGTGAGGGGTCGGAACGTTAGTCCTCGTTGCTTTGATGTGTGTAGGATTGGTACTACTATTAGTACTAGGATCGAGAATAGTAGGGCAAGTACTCCGCCTAGTTTATTTGGGATTGATCGTAGGATGGCATAAGCAAATAGAAAGTATCATTCAGGTTTAATGTGTGGGGGTGTAACTAGTGGATTTGCTGGGGTAAAGTTTTCTGGGTCTCCGAGGAGGTTTGGGGAAAATAGGGCTAGTGATGTGAGGCCTAGTAGTATTACTACGAATCCTAGAAGATCTTTATATGAGAAGTAAGGGTGAAATGTAATTTTGTCGGCATCTGAGTTGATGCCTACGGGGTTGTTTGAACCTGTTTCATGTAGAAATAGTAGGTGTACTATGGTTGCTGCTGCGATGATAAATGGCAGTAAGAAGTGGAAGGCGAAGAATCGCGTTAGTGTTGCATTGTCTACTGAGAACCCGCCTCAGATTCATTGGACTAGGGCATCTCCTACATAGGGTACTGCTGATAATAGGTTTGTAATTACTGTGGCGCCTCAGAATGACATTTGTCCTCAAGGAAGTACGTAGCCTACGAAGGCGGTTATTATGACTAGAAGTAGAAGTACAACTCCGATGTTTCAGGTTTCTTTGTAAAGGTAGGACCCATAGTAAAGTCCTCGGGCAATGTGTAGGTAAATGCAGATGAAGAAGAATGAGGCCCCATTTGCGTGAATATTGCGAATAAATCAGCCGTAGTTAACATCTCGGCAGATGTGGGCGACTGAGGAGAAAGCAGTTGAAATGTCCGAGGTGTAGTGTATGGCTAGAAATAGCCCTGTTAGGATTTGGGTAATTAGGCAGAGTCCTAGTAGGGATCCAAAGTTTCATCATACTGAAATGTTTGAGGGGGCAGGTAGGTCGACTAGCGCGTCGTTAGCGATTTTAATTAATGGGTGTGTTTTTCGTAGGCTTGCCATTAAGGGTTCTTATAGTTGAATAACAACGGTGGTTCTTCAAGTCACTGGTCTCGGTTAAAATCCGAGTAGGAATTATGACTTATCTTGTTTCTTTACTGTTAATAGCTTTGGTCGTTGGATTGGTTGCTGTGGCTTCGAATCCTGCGCCTTATTTTGCTGCTTTTGGTTTGGTGGTGGCGGCAGGGGTTGGGTGTGGTGTATTGATTGGACATGGCGGGTCGTTTTTGTCGTTGGTTCTTTTTTTAATTTATCTGGGGGGAATGTTAGTTGTATTTGCTTATTCAGCGGCTTTGGCTGCTGAGCCTTTTCCTGAGGCCTGAGGGGATCGTTCTGTTGTTATTTATATGTTGATATATTTGTTAGGAGTAGGTTTGATGGTTGGGTTATTTTGAGATACTTGATATGAGGGTTCTTGGGGGGTTGTTGATGTTTTGAAAGAGTTTTCTATGTTGCGTGGAGATACTAGTGGGGTGGCTATGATGTATTCGGCTGGAGGGGGTATGTTGGTTATTTGTGCTTGGGTGTTGCTTTTAACTTTGTTTGTTGTGTTGGAGCTTACTCGTGGTTTGAGTCGGGGTGCGCTTCGAGCGGTTTAGATTATGGCTAGGAGGGTTGCTAGGGTAATTGATAGGAGGAAAATGGTTAGGTAAGTTTTAATTATTCCTCGTTGGGTGTCGCTGGTAATTTTTGCTATTTTTAGTTGTGGGGCTGTAATTCCTTTTGGGCCCACTGTTTCGAATCATGTTTGATCTACGAGTTGTGTGGCAATTGATTGTCCTAGTATTAGGTTTAGTTTTGGGATGAGTCGGTGAATAATTGTGGGAAAATATCCTAATATGTTTGAGAAGTGGTGGGGCGAAATTGTTGGTGTAACTTTATATTGTTTGTTGGTTAGGGCTGTTAGTTCTATGGCTATTAATAAGCCTGTGATAGTAACAATTAGGGCGGCAGTTTTAAGGGTTGTTGGTATAGTTATGATTTGGGTTTTTGAAGGCAGGAAATTTGATGTAATGATTAGTCCTGCAATGATGCTCCCTCAGGCGAGTCGTTTGATAGGGTTGATGACTGATGGGTCGTTTTCATTAATTGGTGATAGGGGTAGGAATCGGGGGCTTCCTATGGTAACAAAATATACGACTCGGAAGCTATAAATGGCGGTGAATGATGTGGCGATTAGTGTTAGGATTAGGGCTCAGGCGTTTAGGTGTGAGGTGTTGAGGGCTTCAATAATGGCATCTTTTGAGAAGAATCCGGCCAGGAATGGGGTTCCTGTGAGTGCTAGGCTGCCGATTGTTAGGCAAGTTGAAGTGAATGGTATTAGGTTTTGTAGGCCCCCTATTTTTCGGATGTCTTGTTCGTCGTTTAGGCTGTGGATAATGGACCCTGAGCATAAGAATAATATGGCTTTAAAGAAAGCGTGTGTGCAGATATGTAGGAATGCTAGTTGTGGTTGGTTGAGCCCAATTGTGACTATTATTAGTCCGAGTTGACTTGATGTTGAGAAGGCTACAATTTTTTTGATATCATTTTGTGTGAGGGCGCAGGCGGCTGTGAATAAGGTGGTTAGGGCTCCTAGGCAGAGGCAGGCTGTTAGGGCCAGCTTATTGTTTTCTATGAGCGGGTGGAGTCGAATAAGTAGGAAAATTCCAGCAACAACTATAGTGCTGGAGTGTAGTAGGGCAGATACTGGTGTGGGGCCCTCCATGGCGGAGGGTAGTCAAGGATGTAGCCCAAATTGTGCTGATTTTCCAGTTGCTGCGAGGATTAAGCCTATGAGGGGGAGTGTTATGTCGAAGTTTTTTGATAAGAAGAATATTTGTTGTATTTCTCATGAGTTTATGTTTATAGCAAGTCAGGCCATGCTTATAATTAGTCCGATGTCACCTACTCGATTATATAGTACGGCTTGTAGGGCTGCTGTGTTAGCGTCTGTTCGTCCGTACCATCAGCCGATGAGGAGGAACGATATAATTCCTACTCCTTCTCAGCCAATAAATAGTTGAAACATGTTGTTGGCTGTTACTAAGATAATTATGGCTACTAGAAATAGTAGGAGGTATTTAAAGAAGCGGTTTATATATGGGTCAGAGTGCATATATCATGATGCAAATTCTAGGATTGATCAGGTAACATATAGGGCAATTGGGGTAAAAATTAGGGAGTAATGATCAAATTTGAAGCTAATGTTGATGTCAAATGTGGAGGTGTTTATTCAGTGTCAGTTTGTGACAATGGTTTCAGTTCCTTGGTCCAGGAAAATTGCAAGGGGAAGGAGGCTTGTTAGGAATGCACCGCTTACGGCTATTTTGACGTGCGTAATAGCTCATGTTGGGTTTTTGGGCTTCGGGTTGAGCGTTATTAGTAGTGGGTATAGGAGAATTGTTAGGACTAGAATTAATGAAGATGATAAGATTAGGGGTGTTGCGTACATAGCTTTCACTTGGAGTTGCACCAAGAGTTTTTGGTTCCTAAGACCAATGGATGAACTATTATCCTTTGAAAGCGCGAGAAAGCCACGGAGTTTAACCGTGGGGATAAAGGATTAGCAGTACTTATTGCCTCGGGCCTTCCTCGGTGAGTAAGAGGAGTTTAACCTCTATTTTTAGAATCACAATCTAATATTTTTAGTTAAATTATACTTACTAGTAACATCAGCCTCATATGAGTTCTGGTTTTGTGACTAATAAGATAACAGGGATAAGGTGGAGTGCTATTAGTAAGTGTTCTCGTGTGTGGAATGGGGGTAGTCCTATGATGTGTTGTGGGCTTGGACCCCGCTGGGTCATAAGGAACATGTATAGAGAGTAGCCTGCTGTAATTAATGTTCCTATGCCTGTTAGTGCAATGGTTCATGGTGATCAGTTAAATAGGGTGGTAATAATTATGAGTTCTCCTATTAGGTTTGGGAGGGGTGGGAGTGCTAGGTTGGCTAAGTTAGCGATAAATCATCAGGCTGCTGTTAATGGAAAGATTATTTGTAGTCCTCGGGCGAGGACTATGGTTCGGCTGTGTGTTCGTTCGTAGGCAGTGTTGGCTAAGCAGAATAATGCGGAGGATACTAGGCCGTGGGCAATTATTAGAATAATTGCTCCTGTAAACCCTCAGGGGGTTTGAATTAAGATTCCTCCTGCAACAAGGCCTATGTGGCTGACTGATGAGTAGGCAATTAGTGATTTTAGGTCTGTTTGTCGTAGGCAGATGGAGCCGGTCATAATAATGCCTCATAGGGCTAGAATAATAAATGGGTAAGCTAGTTCTTTTGATAGGGGGTCTAGTATAACTATTATTCGTATTATACCATAGCCTCCTAGTTTTAGTAGGACTGCGGCTAGTACTATAGATCCTGCTACGGGGGCTTCTACGTGGGCTTTTGGTAGTCATAAATGTACTCCGTACAGTGGTATTTTAACTAGAAAGGCGATTAAGCATCCGGCCCATCAAATTTTATGTCCTCAGGAATTTAAGGTTATTGGTTGTGAATATTGTAGGATCAGTATTGATAGTGTTCCTGTTGAATTTTGAAGTAGGAGTAAGGCCACTAGAAGGGGTAGGGATCCTGCTAGTGTATAAAATAGGAAATAGGTTCCTGCGTTTAGTCGTTCAGTTTGGTTTCCTCATCGTGTAATAATAATTAGGGTGGGAATTAGTGTGGCTTCAAATATGATGTAGAATATGATAATTTCTGTGGCGCTAAATGCTATAATTAGAAAGGTTTGTAGGGAGGCTAGTAGTGTAATATATAAGCGCTGTCGATTAATGGGTTCTGGGTTAATGTGGTTTTGGCTGGCTAAAATTATTAGTGGGAGAAGTCAGCAGGTTAATACTAGTAGGGGGGTTGATAAGGGGTCTGTGGCTATATATGTGTTAGAGCTGGTTCATCCGGTCTCAGAGGTTCATTTAAATCAAGTCAGGCTAATGAGGGCAATTAGTAGGCTGTGTGTGGTTGTTGTTGTTCAAAGTCATTTTGGTGAGGCCAATCAGATCGTGGGGAATAGCATAATCGTTGGTACTAGTACTTTTAGCATTGTAGAAGATTAAGGTTTTGTAGGTGGTCTGTTCCATGTGTTCGGGCGGTAGCAACTAGGAGTGCCAGGCCTGCGCTGGCTTCGCAGGCAGAGAAGGCTAGTAATAGTATAGGTGCTGCGGAAAATCCTGTTGTTTCGAATTGGAGGGCTCATAGGGCTAGTGCAATGAAGAGTGATAGTATTATTCCTTCTAAGCATAGTAGTGCGGAGAGTAGGTGGGTGCGATGGAATGCTAAGCCCATTAGTCCTAAAATAAATGCTGAGCTAAAGCTGAAGTGTACGGGCGTCATAAGGGGGTCGTGGACTTAAACCACGGTTTTCTGAGCCGAAATCAGAGGTCTTATTTTGGACTAACTCCCTATTCTGCTCATTCTAGGCCTCCTTGTGTTCATTCGTAGATTAGGCCTAATGTTAGAAGAACTAGGACTGTTGTGGCTCAGAAGAAGGTTCCTGCGGGGTTGTGAAGTTGGTCTCCTCATGGTAGTGGAAGTAGGAGGGCAATCTCTAGGTCAAATAAAAGGAATAAAATTGCTACTAGGAAGAATCGTAGTGAAAATGGTAATCGAGCGGACCCTAGTGGATCAAAGCCACATTCGTAAGGGGAAAGTTTTTCTGCGTCTGGATTTATTTGGGGAATTCAGAATGAAATGATTGCTAAAATTAGGGATAGGGCTGAGGTAATAATTAGAATAGTGGTTATTAAATTCATTATCTTTCCTTGGGGTTTAACCAAGACTGGGTGATTGGAAGTCACTTGTACTAACATTAATACTAGAAAGATTATGAGCCTCATCAGTAGATTGATACGTAAAGGAATAGTCATACTACGTCAACAAAGTGTCAGTATCATGCGGCAGCTTCAAAGCCGAAGTGGTGGTCTAGGGTAAAGTGGTGTAATACTTGGCGTAGGAAGCAAATGGCCAGGAATGAGGATCCAATAATAACGTGGAGTCCGTGAAATCCTGTGGCTACAAAGAATGTTGCGCCATAGACCCCATCTGCAATTGTAAATGGTGCTTCATAGTACTCTATAGCCTGTAGTGCTGTGAAATATAGTCCGAGAATAATTGTGAGCGCGAGAGCTTGAATAGCTTGTTTTCGTTCTCCTTCTATAATGCTATGATGTGCTCATGTTACTGTTACCCCAGATGCTAATAGGACAGCTGTGTTGAGTAGGGGTACTTCGAAGGGGTCTAGGGGGGTGACTCCGGATGGGGGTCAGTATCCTCCTAGTTCGGGTGTTGGGGCTAGGCTTGAGTGGTAGAAGGCTCAGAAGAACCCTAGGAAGAAGAACACCTCGGATGTAATAAATAGGACTATTCCATATCGTAGGCCTTTTTGTACTGGGGGAGTATGATGGCCTTGAAATGTGCCTTCTCGGACAACGTCTCGTCATCATTGGTACATTGTAAGAAGTGTAAGAATTGTTCCGAGGGCTATTAGTGGGGTTGAGTGGAAGTGGAACCAGATTGCTAAGCCAGATGTCATTAGTAGAGCACTGACTGCGCCGGTTAGTGGTCATGGGCTAGGATCAACCATATGATATGCGTGTGCTTGGTGGGCCATTAAACGTTCTCTTGTAGGTAGAGGCTTAGTAGAAGTACAAATACATAGGCTTGAATTATTGCTACTGCAACTTCTAGTAGTGTAAGTAGAAATAGTACGGTGGCTGTTATGAATGCTACTGTTGGTATTAAAGGGAGTAGGACAAATACGGCGGTAGATATTAGTTGAATTAGCAGGTGGCCTGCGGTTAGATTAGCTGTTAATCGCACTCCTAGGGCGAGTGGTCGAATAAATAGGCTAATTGTTTCGATAATAATTAGGATTGGAATTAGTGGGATCGGAGTTCCTTCTGGCAGGAGGTGGCCTAGGGTTTTAGTTGGTTGGTTGCGCATTCCGATGATGACTGTGGCTAATCAAAGTGGTACGGCGAGCCCTATGTTTAGTGACAATTGGGTTGTTGGTGTGAAGGTATATGGTAATAGTCCAAGTATATTAGTGGTAATTAGGAATAGTATTAAGGATGCTAGTAGTAGTGCTCATTTATGTCCTCCTAGATTTAGCGGTAATATTAGTTGTTTAGTAAATCGATTAATTAATCATCCTTGAATGGTAACTAAGCGGCTATTTAGTCACCGAGGAGTTGGATTTGGGTACATCACTCATGGCAGCGCGACTGCGATTACGAATAGAGGAATAGTTAAGTATGAGGGGCTTTCAAATTGGTCGAAGAAGCTTATTGCCATGGTCAGTCTCAGGATTCATATATGTGGTAAATAGCGCTAATATGGATGGGTTCATTTGGTATAATGTGGCTTAAGATTTTGGTTGGAATAACAATAAGGAAAATTAGTCATGAGAATGTCAGAATAGAAAATCAAGGGGCAGGATTTAATTGAGGCATTTCACTAGAGGTGGTTGGGAGGCACCAATCTTTGGCTTAAAAGGCCAATGCTGTAGCCCATATTTAGCTTCCTAGTGAGGCGTCTTCTAGTATTAGTAAGGACCAGTCTTGGAAGTATTCTAGTGGGACTGCTTCTACAACAATAGGCATAAAGCTGTGGTTTGCGCCGCAGATTTCGGAGCATTGTCCAAAGAACACGCCTGGTCGGGAGGTTATAAAAGAAACTTGATTTAGTCGCCCTGGTGCTGCATCTATTTTTACACCCAAAGATGGCACGGTCCATGAGTGTAAAACATCTTCGGCAGAGATAAGGACTCGAATTGGGGATTCTATGGGAATAACTATTCGATGGTCTGTTTCAAGGAGTCGGAATTGACCGGGGGCAAGGTCCTGTGTTTGGGTTATATAAGAGTCAAAGGCTAGGTCTTCATAGTCAGTATATTCATAGCTTCAATATCATTGGTGGCCCATAGCTTTAATTGTTAGGTGTGGGTCATTAATTTCATCTATAAGATAAAGGATTCGGAGGGATGGGAGAGCAATTAAAACTAAGACTAGGGCTGGTAATACTGTTCATACGATTTCAATTTCTTGAGAGTCTAAAATGAGTTTATTAGATAGCTTGGTTGATGCCATTGCGACAATAATATAAAGTACTATAGTACTAATTAAGAAAACGATTATTAAGGCGTGGTCGTGGAAGTGGAGAAGTTCTTCTATAACGGGTGATGCCGCGTCTTGGAATCCTAGTTGTGAGGGATGTGCCATTAAGCTTTAAAAGCTTAAGACATGCAGGGTTTTAACCTACGATTTCACCTTGACAAAGTGATGTAATTTTCAAGTTTACTAATGTCTTAGAAGGAAGTGGCAGAGTGGTTATGCGGCTGGCTTGAAACCAGTACATGGGGGTTCAATTCCTCCCTTTCTCGTTAATCTGATTGAAGTTGAACAAATGCAGGTTCTTCAAACGTGTGATATGGGGGTGGGCATCCGTGGAGTCATTCTGCATTTGTTGAGGCTATTTCAACAGATAAGACCTCTCGTTTAGAAATGAAGGCTTCTCATAGGATAAATAGGAATATAACTACTGCTACTAAAGATACTAATGAACCGATAGAGGAGACGGTGTTTCAGAGGGCGTAGGCGTCTGGGTAGTCTGAATATCGTCGTGGCATGCCTGCAAGGCCTAAGAAATGTTGTGGGAAGAATGTAAGATTTACCCCTACAAATATCACTGTGAAGTGAACTTTGGTTCAGGCATTATGCAGGGTGTATCCTGTAATTAAGGGGAATCAGTGTACGAAGCCTGCTATAATAGCAAATACAGCACCCATTGATAATACATAGTGGAAGTGAGCAACTACATAGTATGTGTCGTGGAGAATAATATCAAGGGATGAGTTGGCTAATACGATACCAGTTAATCCTCCAACTGTGAATAGGAAAATGAAGCCAAGGGCTCATAATATTGGTGTCTCCCATTTGATTGCCCCGCCGTGTAGCGTGGCTAGTCAGCTAAAAACTTTTACGCCTGTTGGGATGGCAATAATTATTGTGGCAGATGTGAAATAGGCACGGGTGTCTACATCTATTCCAACCGTAAACATGTGGTGGGCTCAAACAATAAACCCAAGAAGGCCAATTGCTATTATGGCTCACACCATTCCCATGTATCCGAATGGTTCTTTTTTTCCTGCGTAGTAAGCTACGACATGGGAAATGATACCAAATCCGGGTAGGATAAGAATATATACCTCTGGGTGACCAAAAAATCAGAATAGGTGTTGATAAAGAATTGGGTCTCCTCCTCCTGCTGGGTCGAAGAAGCTTGTATTTAGATTGCGATCCGTTAGTAGTATTGTAATTCCAGCAGCTAGGACGGGTAAAGACAGAAGTAGGAGGACAGCTGTTACAAGCACGGCTCACACGAATAGGGGTAATTGGTATTGGGTGACGGCGGGGGGTTTCATATTAATAGAAGTGGTAATAAAGTTAATAGCACCTAAAATAGATGAGATACCTGCCAGGTGCAGGGAGAAAATGGTTAGGTCGACGGATGCTCCTGCATGGGCTAGGTTGCCTGCAAGAGGTGGATATACTGTTCACCCTGTTCCAGCACCTGCCTCAACGCCAGAAGAGGCAAGAAGTAGGAGGAATGATGGGGGTAGTAGTCAGAAGCTTATGTTGTTTATTCGTGGAAATGCTATGTCGGGGGCTCCAATTATTAGCGGGAGAAGTCAATTTCCAAATCCCCCAATAAGAACGGGCATTACTATAAAGAAAATTATAACAAAAGCATGTGCAGTGACGATAACATTATAAATTTGATCATCACCTAGAAGTGATCCGGGTTGGCTGAGCTCGGCTCGAATTAAAAGGCTGAGGGCAGTTCCAACTATTCCGGCTCAGGCACCAAATACAAGATAAAGGGTGCCAATGTCTTTGTGGTTGGTAGAGAAGAATCAGCGTGTGATTGCCACAGGTAGGTTAGCCGAGTGTTTAAGGCAGCGGGTTGTAGCCCTGAAGACGGAGGTTTAAGTCCTTCTCCTATCAAAGTCTTGTAGTGTAGTGCACGTCAGATTGCAAATCTGAAGACGCAGATTAAATCCTGCCGGGGCTTTTCCCGCCTTACTCGGCTAACGGCGGGAAAGGTAGATGAATGCTCGCTGGTTTGAGCGCTTAGCTGTTAACTAGGAGTTTGTAGGATCGAGGCCTTCTCATCTAGAAAGGCTTTAGCTTAATTAAAGTGTCTGATTTGCATTCAGAAGATGTGGGGTAGAGTCCTGCAAGTCTTAGAGTTTGTGGCAGGGACTAGGAGATTTTAACTCCTGCTTAGGGCTTTGAAGGCCCTTGGTCTGATTTATCCTAAGTTCCTAGGTGGTTAATGCTAGGATGGCTGGGGTAATTGGTAATAGTCCTAGGGCAATTACTATGGAGATGGTTAGGGGAAGGGTTGTTTGGGTTGTTTGGGTTCGTCAGGGAGTAATATTATTTGTTGTGCTTGGGGAGATTGTTAGTGTTATTGCGTAGCATAGTCGGAGATAAAAGTAAAGGCTTAGTAGGGCGGCTAGAGCTATGATTGTGGCTGTGAGTGGGATGTCTTGTTTTGCAAGTTCTTGTAAGATCAGCCATTTTGGTATGAACCCTGTTAGTGGGGGCAGGCCTCCTAGTGAGAGCAGGGCAAGGGCAGTGGTTATTACTAGAATTGGGCTTTTTGATCATGTTGTTGTAAGGGTATTGATTTTTGTGGCTGATGCTAGTTTTAGTGTAAGAAATGCTGCTGATGTCATGAAAATATATATTCCTAAGGCAATTAGGGTGAGATGGGGTGCATATTGTAAAATGATGATTATTCAGCCTATGTGTGCAATTGATGAGTAGGCTAGAATTTTTCGTAGTTGTGTCTGGTTTAGTCCTCCTCATCCTCCGACGAGTGTTGATAGTAGGCCTAGGGATATAAGTAGTGTAGGGTTGATGGTTGGGGCTACCTGAATAATTAGTGCGAATGGGGCTAGTTTTTGTCAGGTGGATAAGATTAGTCCTGTTGTTAGGTCAAGTCCTTGAAGAACTTCTGGTATTCAGAAGTGTATGGGCGCTAAGCCAATTTTTAGTGCTAATGCAATAATGATCATTGTGCTGGCTAGGGGGTGAGTTAGGTTATTAATTTCTCATTCTCCTATAATTCAGGCGTTTGTTGTGCTGGCAAAAAGGATGGTTGCTGCTGCGGTTGCTTGGGTTAGGAAGTACTTAGTGGTTGCTTCTACTGCGCGTGGGTGATGATGTTGTGCTATTAGTGGTATAATTGCTAAGGTATTAATTTCCAGGCCTATTCAGGCTAATAGTCAGTGGGAGCTGGCAAAGGTTAGGGTGGTCCCTAGTCCTAGATTAGATACGAGGATAGCTAATACGTAGGGGTTCATTGATATGGGAGGGATTTTAACCGTCATGTTCGGGGTATGGGCCCGAAAGCTTAATTAGCTGACCTTATCTTAGAAAGTGGTGTAGAGGAAGCACCAGGAGTTTTGATCTCCTGAGTATGGGTTCGATTCCCTTCTTTCTAGGAACTGGAGGGGCTTTAACCCTCATAAGTCACTCTATCAAAGTGGTCCTTTGGCGTTCAGGCACGGTTCCTTTATAGTTGTGGTGGTAGGCCTGCAAATGCAATTGGTAGGGCGATGTGTCATAGTACTAGGGCTAGAGTAAGAGGGAGGAAGTTTTTTCATACTAGGTGTATTAGTTGGTCATATCGGAATCGTGGGTAGGAGGCTCGTACTCATAGGAATAGTATTGATAATAGGGCTGCTTTGGTTATTAGATTAATTGTGGTTAGTTCTGGAATAGCTGGTGTGTGTAGTGCTCCTAGAAATAGAATGGCTGATAGGGTATTTATTAGTAGAATGTTGGCATATTCAGCTAGGAAAAGTAGGGCAAAAGGGCCTCCTGCGTACTCTACGTTAAATCCTGAGACTAGTTCGGATTCACCTTCAGTTAGGTCAAATGGTGCACGGTTTGTTTCTGCTAGGGTTGAGATATATCATATTGCAGCTAGAGGTCAGGCAGGAATTAGGAGTCAGATACTTTCTTGGGTTGTATTAAATGTTTGTAGGGTGTATCCGCCAGAGAAGATAATTACAGATAGCAGAATTAATCCAAGACTAACTTCATATGAAATAGTTTGGGCTACGGCTCGTAATGCTCCAATTAGTGCATATTTTGAGTTTGATGCTCATCCTGATCCTAGGATAGAGTATACTGTGAGGCTTGACATGGCTAGAACAAATAGGATTCCTAGGTTAAGGTCTGTGACTGGGTGTGGTATGGGTATGGGTGCTCATAGGGTTAAGGCTAGTGTTAGTGCAAGAATGGGGGCTGTTAAAAATAGAAGTGGTGATGATGTTGATGGGCGGATGGGTTCTTTAATAAATAGTTTTACTCCATCGGCGATTGGTTGAAGAAGACCATATGGTCCTACTACGTTTGGTCCTTTTCGTAGCTGTATGTATCCTAATACTTTTCGTTCAACTAATGTTAGGAAGGCTACTGCTAGTAGTACTGGGACAATGTATGCTAGGGGATTAACTAGATGGGTTATTAGAATGTTTAGCATGAACTAAGAAGAGGATTTGAACCTCTGGCTGAAAGGGCTTAGGCCTTTTGCAATTACCATGCTCTGCCATCTTAGTATAGCCTGGTTTTGGCTTGTGTAATTGTTCTCCCATTATTTAATTTAGTTGTTTTCATTAATTAGGGGTGGGGCGTGCTTTGAGTATTGGCCTCTCTTTTCCGGTCCTTTCGTACTAGGAAAAGTAACATTACAGATAGAAACTGACCTGGATTGCTCCGGTCTGAACTCAGATCACGTAGGACTTTAATCGTTGAACAAACGAACCCTTAAAAGCGGCTGCACCATTAGGATGTCCTGATCCAACATCGAGGTCGTAAACCCTCTCGTCGATATGGACTCTGGGAGAGGATTGCGCTGTTATCCCTAGGGTAACTTGGTTCGTTGATCGGTTTTGTGGCCGGATCATATATGGTCAGATTTTCTGTGACTTGGAAGTGTCTTTCTTGGTTTTAGGTTTTGGTCCCAGTCCACTCGGAGGGTGTTTTTTTCTCCGCGGTCGCCCCAACCGAAGGTAAAACTCCACTGTCCATTATGTTTGTGCTATTTAAGTTGGTTGCTTAACATGGTTGAGTTTGTACCTTAAGCTCCAAAGGGTCTTCTCGTCTTGTATTTTTATGCCCGCTTCTGCACGGGTAGATCAATTTCACTGACTTGAAAAGGGAGACAGTTAAGCCCTCGTTTGGCCATTCATACGGGTCTTCATTTAAAAGACAAGTGATTGCGCTACCTTTGCACGGTCAAAATACCGCGGCCGTTAAACTTATAGTCACTGGGCAGGCTGGACCTCCTATACTTTGATTTTGCAGGAGGCGATGTTTTTGGTAAACAGGCGAGGCTTGAATGTTTGCCGAGTTCCTTCCTTTTCTTTTAGTCTTTCCTGGGTGGCACTCCAGTGTGGGGTTAACGATGGGTTTTGTGGGTTTTTCTTGTTTATTTTGTTGAACACGTTTCCCTCTTTTTTTGGGTTCGTTAATTACCAGTGGTTTGTCCGATCTGGTTTATACGTGTGCCTGGAGAAGATTATGTCTTCTTGTTACTCATTTTAGCATGGTCTCCTCCATGTTGGCATGGGGCGGCCTAATAGTTTTAGGGGGGTGGGATTGTTTATCAGAATAATAAACTTTTGGCCGTTTGAGCTTTAACGCTTTCTGTTCAGGTGGCTGCTTTTAGGCCCACTAAAACGGCGGGTTTTGTAAAATGTGATCCTTACCCTCCTGTGTAAGGTTGTGTCCTTGGTTAAAGGGGCTGTACCCCCTTTAACTAACTCTCGTGTTTTTCTCTTGTTTTAGTTTTAGATGGTTTCTTGTTTAGTTTGAGGGGGACGAGGCTGAACTTCTATTCATTTCTTAGGCAACCAGCTATCACCAAGTTCGGTAGGTCTATCACCGCTACCCGGAGCTCTTCCCACTCTTTTGCCACAGAGACGGGTTGGCCCATAAAGGCTGTCTCGGGGTAGCTCACTTGGTTTCGGGGTTTTAAACTAAAGGTCTCTTTGCTTAAATTATACTGGCTAAATCATGATGCAAAAGGTACGAGGCTTAGTCTCTGCTTTTTTGTGCTTATATGGGTTATTTCATTTCTCTTTCAGCTTTCCCTTGCGGTACTTTTTCTATTGCTCAAAGGACCTTTTCTGTCTCCTATACTAAGGCGGTAAAATGGTTTGGTTATTATGTTTGGTCTTATGCTTTGTTATTTATGTTAACAGGTTAATTTTGGTGTTTAAGCTAGCTGTTTGGCTCAGGGTGATCCAACTTGCATGGATGTCTTCTCGGTGTAAGGGAGATGCTTAACTATCTCAGCCACGCCCTGAGGTTGATCCAAGTGCACCTTCCGGTACACTTACCATGTTACGACTTGCCTCCCCTAGTCTGTGCTTTGGTGTTAATCACGTTTGTTGTGCGGTTGACGGGGGAGAGTGACGGGCGGTGTGTACGCGCCTCAGAGCCGGGTTCAAAAGGACACTCTGTTTCCTTTTTACTACTAAATCCTCCTTCAAGCATTGTTTTCATAATGTTATTCGTGTTATTCTATATTAGAAAATGTAGCCCATTTCTTTCCACTTCGTACGCTACACCTCGACCTGACGTTTTGGGTTATATCCATTTTGCTTACTATTAATCCTTCACAGGGTAAGCTGACGACGGCGGTATATAGGCGGGGTTGGCTAGGAGTGGTGAGGTTTAACGGGGGTTATCGGTTCTAGAACAGGCTCCTCTAGGGGGGTCTAAGGCACCGCCAAGTCCTTTGGGTTTTAAGCTAGCGCTCGTAGTACCCTGGCGGACGTTTATTGTGCTTAAACGTCTGGGTTTATGGCTGAGCATAGTGGGGTATCTAATCCCAGTTTGTTTCTCAGCTTTCGTGGGGTCAGGTGGGCGTGTTAAAGCTACTTTCGTACTAGGTCTTCGGATTCTCGGGAGCGTATGACGGCCAGGAGACCCTTTGGCTTTATATGTGCTTTCCTTAACCACCCTTTACGCCGTGTATATCAACTAGGGCCTCTCGTATAACCGCGGTGGCTGGCACGAGTTTTACCGGCCCTTATTAGCATTAACTAAGTCAAGTTTTCACTTATGGCTTAATATCTATCACTGCTGAATTCCCTTGGGGGTGTGGCGTGGCAAGGCGTCTTGGGCTATAAGAGAATGAGCCTGATGCCTGCTCCTCGTCCCCGAGCAGGGGATTAAGGGCATCCTCACGGGACTGCGGAGACTTGCATGTGTAAATTGTGCTAAAGCTGATAGTAAAGTCAGGACCAAGCCTTTGTGCATGCGAGGCTTTTTAGGGCCCATCTTAGCATCTTCAGTGCTATGCTTTGTGTTAAGCTACGCTAGC